CTTTTTTCTTTTAATATCCCTGAACAGATGAAATTTTTTTTTATAAATTGGATGGGTAAAGGAGCAGAATTTAAAGATTATACAGAGGAACAAAAAAAAAGACAAAAGGAAGAAGAAGAGAACAAAATAAAGGAAAAAACGTGGATAAAAATCGCGGAAGCCTGGGATTTTGTTCCATATCCACAAGTAACAAGAAGTTTAATTTTAATAATTCAATCTATTTTTAGAAAATATATTTTATTACCTTCATTGATAATAGTTAAAAATATTGGGCGTATTTTATTATCTCAACCCCCTGAGTGGGCTGAGGACTTCGATGAGTGGAATAGAGAAAAGCATATTATATGTACCTATAACGGTGTTCAAGTATCAGAACTCGAACTTCCCAGAAATTGGTTTAAAGATGGTATTCAGATAAAAATAGTATTTCCTTTTTATTTGAAACCTTGGCACAGATCCAAATTGAAGCCCTCTTTTTCTTCTTATAAAGATATAAAGAAAGAACAACAAAAGTTTTCTTTTTTAACGGCTTGGGGAACGCAAACTACCCTTCCCTTTGGTTCTGTCCCCCCCAAACCTTCCTTTTTTAAGCCTATTTTTAAAGAACTTAAAAAAAAAATTCGAAAAATGAAAAATAATCATTTTCGAGTTCTAAGCGTTTTAAAAGAAAGAACAAAAAATTTTCTACAAGATTCAAAAGAACCAAAAAGGGTGGTTATCAAAAACGTTTTATTTATGTTTATAAAAAAAATAAAAAAAGAACTCTTAAAAGTACATACAACTCGATTATTTATATTGAGAAAGGTGTATGAATCCGGCGAAACTAACAAAAAAAAAGATTATATAATTAGGAATAAGATAATTCACGACTCGTTTAGAAAAATTAAATCTACAGATAATACAAATTATTCACTGAGAGAAAAAAAAATTAAAAATCTGGCTGATAGAACAAGCACAATCAGAAAGAAAACAAAGAGTCTTACAAAAGAAAAAAACAGCAACGCCAAGAAAAGAAGTAGTCCTAACAAAACAAATTATAAGGGAAAAGAAAAATCACCAAAAATTTTTTGGAAAATATTAAAAATAAAAAAAAGAAGCAATCGATTAATTTATAAATTAGATTTGTTTATAAAAATTTTCATTAAAAGAATATACATCGATATCTTTCTATGTATCATTTATATTGCCAGAATTCCTATACAACTAGTTCTTGAATCAAGAAATTTTTGTTTTGATAAATACATTTACAATAATAAAACAAACCAAGAAATAAAAAATAAAAAAAAAGAAATTAACTTTATTTCGACTCTAAAAAGTGAACTTTACAATATTAAGAATAGTAAGAGGAATTCACATCTTTTTTTTGACTTATCCTCTTTATCACAAGCATATGTATTTTACAAATTATCACAAACCCAAGTTATTAATTTGTATAAGTTAAGATCTATTTTTGAGTATCATGGAACTCCCGTTTTTCTTAAGACTGCAATAAAAAATTATTTTGTAACACAAGGAATATTTCATTCCGAATTAAGACATACAAAACTTTCAAGTTCTGAAACGAATCAATGGAAAAACTGGTTAAGAAGTCATTATCAATACAATTTATCTCAGATTATATGGTTTGAATTAATACCACAAAAATGGCGAACTACAATAAATGAAGGTGGTATTACCCAAAATAAAGATTTAACAAAATGGAATTCGTATGAAAAAGATCGATTACTTTATCACAAAAAACAAAAGGATTTTAAAGTATATCCATTACCAAACCAAAAAGATAATTTTCCAAAATACTATATATATAATCTTTTATCATATAAATCTATTAATTCTGAAATTAAGAAGTCCTCATATATTATTTATGGATCACCATCAGAATTAAATAACAACCAAAAAATTACTTTTAATTACAACAATTATAAACAAAATTTATTTGAAAGCCTAGAAGAAATTCCTATCAATCATTATCTAGAAAAGGGCGATATTATGTATATGCAAAAAAATCCAGATAGAAAATATTTTGATTGGACAATTCTCAATTTTTTTCTAAGACAAAAAATAGATATTGAGGCCTGGACCAAAATGGATTATAGCAGTAATATAAATACTAAGCTTGGAAGTAAGAATTACCAAAAAATTGAGAAAATGGATAAAAACGATATTTTTTATCTGATGATTCATCAAGATTTAGAAATAAATCCAATCAATGACAAGAAACTCTTTTTTGATTGGATGGAAATGAATGAAGAAATCCTAAACCCAATATCGACAAATCTGAAACTTCCGTTCTTCCCAGAACTTGTGCCACTTTATAATATATACAAAATAAAACCATGGATTATACCAAGCAAATTACTTCTTTTAAATTTAAATAAAAAGAAAAACATCAATGAAAATAAAAAATTCCATTTTTTTAGACCATCGAATGAAAAAAGATATTCTGAATTAATGAATCGAAATCAAGAAGAAAAAGAACCCGCGGGCCGAAGAGGCCTTGGATCATATTCACAAAACCAAGATAAAATTAAAAAACAATGTAAGATCCGGAATAAGATGAGACCAGAAATGATTTTCTTACGGAAACACTATTTGCTTTTTCAATGGATAATAGACGATGGTTTAATTCCGAATTTAACTGAAAGAATGATCAATAATATCAAGATATATTGTTACTTGCTTGGACTGATAAATCCAAGAGATACTACTATATCGTCTATTCAAAGGAAAGAAATAAATCTGGATATAATGGTGATTCGAAAAAAATTGACTCCTATAGAATTGAATAAAAAGGGGATATTTTTTATCGATCCCATTCGTTTGTCTGTAAAAAACGACGGATACTTTATTATATATCAAACCGTAGGTATATCGTTGGTTCATAAAAGTAAGTACCAAATTCCTCAAAGATATCGAGAACAAAGATATATCAATAAAAATAAATTGGATGAATCTATCCCAAGATATCAAATAATAATTCGAAAGAGAGACAAAAAACATTATGATTTTATCGTTCCTGAAAAGATTTTATCATCTAGACGTCGTAGAGAATTGAGAATTCTAATTTCTTTCAACTCAAAGAATATAAATAGTGTGGATAAAAATCTAGTATTTTGTAACAAAAAGAACATAAAAAACAGGAATCCTTTTTTGGATCAAAAAAAGCATCTTGATAGAGATAAAAACGAATTAATTAAATTAAAGTTATTTCTTTGGCCTAATTATCGATTAGAAGACTTAGCTTGTATGAATAGATATTGGTTTAATACCAATAATGGAAGCTGTTTTAGTTTGTTAAGAATATATCCACAATTCAAAATTGGTTGATGGTACATTTTTCCTATATATTCTGTACCATATAGAAAAGCAAACAGATGCACATATGCCCTGTCTTACGTCCCAGTCTAATATTAGATCTTTTTTATTTAATACTAAGTCAATGACTTATCAATTTGTTTGGATAAAATCTATAAAATAAACAAATATATGGAATATTCCGAATTTTAGGTCTAAATTATTTGACGTTGTAAGTGTAAAAACGTACCATCTACTTTTTATCCCCGTCCAACTAAAATTAAAATTCTTGTGTATACTAATTACTACATTAAAATGACTAATATTATTATTACTGATCAAATAAAATATTTTATATGTAAATTAACGGGTAGAAGGAGCTTTTTTTATGATAAAAAATCCATTCAGTGAAATTATTTTGAAAGAGGAAAACGAAGACAACAAGGGGTCTGTTGAATTTCAAGTAGTGAGTTTCACCAATAGGATACGGAGACTTACTTCACATTTGGAATTGCACAAAAAAGACTATTTATCTCAGAGAGGTCTGCGTAAAATTCTAGGAAAACGTCAACGGCTGCTCGCCTATTTGTCAAAAAAAAATAGAGTACGTTATAAAGAATTAATCGGACAGTTGGAGATTCGAGAAACAAAAAATCATTAATTTGAAGAGTCATTTTGAATTTTCGCTTAAATTTTGATGAACCTCTTTTCGCTTTCAGCAATTCATGGAAGAATGAATCGGGAAAAAACCTATGACTGCACCAGCTACACGAAATGACCTTATGATAGTCAATATGGGCCCTCAGCACCCATCAATGCACGGTGTTCTTCGACTCATTGTTACTCTAGATGGTGAAGATGTTATTGACTGTGAACCGATATTGGGTTATTTACATAGAGGAATGGAAAAAATTGCGGAAAACCGAACAATTATACAATATTTACCTTATGTAACACGTTGGGATTATTTAGCTACTATGTTCACTGAAGCAATAACTGTAAATGCACCAGAGCAGTTAGGCAATATTCAAGTGCCTAAAAGGGCCAGCTATATCAGAGTCATTATGTTAGAGTTAAGTCGTATAGCTTCGCATTTGTTATGGCTTGGCCCTTTTATGGCAGATATTGGCGCACAGACCCCCTTCTTCTATATTTTTCGAGAAAGAGAATTGATATATGACCTATTTGAAGCTGCTACCGGTATGCGAATGATGCATAATTATTTTCGTATTGGGGGAGTCGCTGCTGATTTACCTTATGGCTGGGTAGATAAATGTTTGGATTTTTGTGATTATTTTTTAACAAGAGTTACTGAATATCAAAGGTTTATTACACGGAATCCTATTTTTTTAGAGCGAGTTGAGGGAGTAGGCATTATTGGCGGAGAGGAGGCAATAAATTGGGGTTTATCGGGACCAATGCTACGAGCTTCCGGAATACAATGGGATCTTCGAAAGGTTGATCATTATGAGTCTTACGATGAATTTGATTGGGGAGTTCAATGGCAAAAGGAAGGGGATTCATTAGCTCGTTATTTAGTACGAATCGGTGAAATGACAGAATCAATAAAAATTATTCAACAGGCTTTAGAAGGAATTCCGGGGGGGCCCTATGAGAATTTAGAAATCCGGCGCTTTGATAAAGTATGGGATCCCGAATGGAATGATTTTGACTATCGATTTATCAGTAAAAAACCTTCTCCTACT